TTATGGGACAAAAAATAAATCCACTTGGTTTCAGACTTGGTACAACCCAAAGTCATCATTCTATTTGGTTTACACAACCAAAAAAATATTCCGAGGTTCTCCAAGAAGATAAAAAAATAAGAGACTGTATCAAGAATTATGTACAAAAAAATATGAGAATATCTTCTGGTGTCGAGGGAATTGCACGTATAGAAATTCAAAAAAGAATTGATCTGATTCAAGTCATAATCTATATGGGATTTCCGAAATTCTTAATTGAAGATAGGCCGGGAAAAATCGAAGAATTACAGATGAATGTACAAAAAGAACTTAAATATGTGAACCGAAAAATAAACATTGCTGTTACAAGAATTGCAAACCCTTATGGACACCCTAACATTCTTGCAGAATTTATAGCCGGACAATTAAAGAATAGAGTTTCTTGTCGAAAAGCAATGAAAAAGGCTATTGAATTAACTGAACAGGCGAATACAAAAGGAATTCAAGTACAAATAGCAGGGCGTATTAACGGAAAAGATATTGCACGCGTAGACTGGATCAGAGAGGGCAGGGTTCCTCTACAAACCATTGGGGCGAAAATTGATTATTCTTCCTATACAGTTCGGACTATCTATGGGGTATTAGGAATTAAAATTTGGATATTTATAGACAAAGAATAATAAGAATAGTATTTTAGTTGTCTTTAGGTTCTATTTCGAGATATAACAAAAAAACAAACAATTCTTTCATTTTTAACGTTCAATCAAAAAAAATGAGCAGTTCTAAATTCTATAAGGTTGAATAAAAATTTGATTGATTATTTGATTTGCTATGCTTAGTGTGTGACTCGTTGGTTTTTTTAAGATTAGGATTCACAAAATGGCCCAGACCGGCCCATAGTATGAACTAATAACTCTAAGACTAATCACCAACTCATCGCTTCGTATTATCTGGATCCAAGAAATCAGTCAAGATATGATATATCGGTCATATCATTATAGCAACTGACAGCTTCTTTTGCATAATCAAAGTAAAAACCAATCTAATTATGAGTATAAGTTGTGAAGCGAAATAACAAAAAAATAGACAGATAAATGGAAGGATGAGAGAAAGAGAGAAAAAGAAAGAGTCATGATATATGATTCCTATATGGAAGGTCTGTGAGGAATCTCATAAATAAAAAAAGACAATGTAATAAGGCATCAATGCAAATTCATCCCTAATTAAATAAATATCTATTCATCGAACAAAAAAGAAAGCAAGAGCCTTGAGTCAATAAAGACTGAGAAGATTGATTCAAGAGAAAATTAAGCAATTTGATTGGAGGCTCCATTGTTAAATTCAGACCTAACCATTAATCGAGAAGCGATGGGAACGACGGAACCCGTAAATACAGAGGATTCTCTTAAAAAGAAAAACGAATCCTAATGATTCATGGGTGGGATGGCGGAATAAACCAGAGACCAATCTTTTTATTCGAATTCTGAGAGGTCATGAGATAACCCTACAATTCAAATACATATTGAAAGAGTAAATATTCGCCCGCGAAAGTTTTATTGGATTACTCATGTTGATCCAATATGAAATGAATATGATTCAAAATGCAAAACAAAAAAGCATTCCTTATAACAAGACATTAATTATCTATAAATGGAAATAAAATCCAGATTTCATTCTATATATTTAAATAAAATATACAAATTTATAATAGATTGAATGAAATCTGATTTTAAAGAATCCCATGATTCAATCTATTATTTAATAAAATAAAAAATGGAGTTTTATTTATTAAAACTTTTTTTTTTTATTTTTTGCGAGGAGCTGGATGAGAAGAAATTCTCATGTCCAGTTCTGTAGTAGAGATGGAATTGAGAAAGAGACATCAACTATAACCCGAAAAGAACCAGATTCCGTAAACAACATAGAGGAAGACTGAAAGGGATGTCTTGTATCGGCAATCGTATTTGTTTCGGCCGATATGCTCTTCAAGCACTTGAACCTGCTTGGATTACATCTAGACAAATAGAAGCCGGCCGGCGCGCAATGACACGAAATATACGACGGGGTGGAAAAATATGGGTACGTATATTTCCAGACAAACCAGTTACAGTAAGACCTACGGAAACACGCATGGGTTCGGGCAAAGGATCTCCCGAATATTGGGTAGCTGTCGTTAAACCTGGTAAAATCCTTTATGAAATGGGTGGAGTGGCCGAAAATATAGCCAGAAAGGCTATTTTAATTGCAGCATCAAAAATGCCTATAAAAACTCAATTCATTATTTCAGGATAGAAATATAGAAAACCAAGAGAAAGAGGTCTTAGAAATTCAAAAACAATTGTGGATTTTCTTTTTTTGACAAACAATATTTCTTTTTTTCTTCGTCCTTTGTTGCATTGAAAGAAGAGATTCAAAAATGATTCAACCTCAGACCATTTTGAATGTAGCAGATAACAGCGGAGCCCAAAAATTGATGTGTATTCGAATCATAGGAGCCAGTAATCGCCGATATGCTCATATTGGTGACGTTATTGTTGCTGTAATCAAGGAAGCAATACCCAATACACCTCTGCAAAGATCAGAAGTGATCAGAGCTGTAATTGTACGTACTTGTAAAGAACTCAAGCGTGACAACGGTATTATAATACGATATGATGACAATGCTGCAGTTGTAATTGATCAAGAAGGAAATCCAAAAGGAACTCGAATTTTTGGAGCAATCGCCCGGGAATTGAGACAGTTAAATTTCACTAAAATAGTTTCATTAGCTCCTGAAGTATTATAAGTATAAGAGGATAACTTCAATAGAATTATCTATTTAAACGAAATTCTTGAAATGATATAGATTTGTTGTGGATTATGTCTCAAGTAGATTCTATTATGTCTTATGCATATACCTTTAATACTAATAAATCAAAAAACATGTTGATTATATCAAAATTCGGGAGAAAGAAGAATTTACGATGGGGAGGGACCCTATTGCTGAAATAATAACCTCTATACGAAATGCTGACATGAATAGAAAAGGAACGATTCGAATAGCATCAACTAACATCACCGAAACCATTGTTAAAATACTTTTACGAGAAGGTTTTATCGAGAACGTAAGAAAACATCAGGAAAGCAATAAAGACTTTTTTGTTTTAACCCTACAACATAGAAGAAATAGGAAAGGACCATATCAAACTACTTTAAATTTAAAACGGATAAGCCGACCCGGTCTACGAATCTATTCTAACTATCAAAAAATTCCTAGAATATTAGGCGGGATAGGTATTGTAATTCTTTCTACTTCTCGAGGTATAATGACAGACCGAGACGCTCGACTAAAAGGAATCGGCGGAGAAATTTTGTGTTATATATGGTAATCAATCCATATTATATAGATATAATATCCGAATTGTATCTGAAACCTTCTTATTTGTGAAAAAAAAAGAAAAGGGCAAATTGTCGACTAAATATTACTATGACTCCTCCTGTGCTACATTAGTTGATACTTCGAAGTGCCTGGAACTGGAATGAAAGAACAAAAAAAAATTCAGTAATTAAACCTTCATGAATTTTTTCTCAATGATATGGTCGGGATTCCTTTGGATAATGAATATAGGATTGTGGATTATGCTTTAGAAACGACCAAAAGAAGTTTTTTATACGTATACATACTATCTAAAAATTCAATTTCAATTGATTTATTTCAATTGATTTAAAGTAAATCATTATGATTCAACCCCCAGGACATATAATTGTTAAAATCCCTAACAAGGGTTAGAGTAATTAAGTGGTTTTTTCAACTTCAAGATTCCTTTCAGGGGGCTCATTTGAGGGTTCAAAAATTTCAAGAAACTTATTTTCTTCCAACGAATTCGGGATTAAGGAATAACAGCTATGAAAATAAGGGCTTCTGTTCGTAAAATTTGTGAAAAATGTCGGCTAATCCGCAGGAGGGGACGAATTATTGTAATTTGTTCCAACCCGAGACATAAACAAAGACAAGGATAATTCTTCTAGTAAAAAAAAAAGAGACTGCTAAAGCAATCTTCAATTTTAAAGAAAACGATAAACAAATAAAATATAGAAGAGCTATTTTGACATGAAATGGATATATCCATATCTCTCTGACTTATTTTTATAAAATGATAAAATATGGCAAAACCTATACCAAAAGTCGGTTCACGTAGGAATGTGCGCATTGGTTCACGTAAGGGTGCACGTAGAATACCAAAGGGAGTTATTCATGTTCAAGCAAGTTTCAATAACACCATTATTACTGTTACAGATGTAAGGGGTCGGGTGATTTCTTGGTCCTCCGCCGGTACTTGTGGATTCAGGGGTACAAGAAGAGGGACGCCCTTTGCTGCTCAAATCGCAGCAGGAAATGCTATTCGAGCAGTAGTGGATCAAGGTATGCAACGAGCAGAAGTTATGATAAAAGGTCCGGGTCTCGGAAGAGATGCCGCATTACGAGCTATCCGTAGAAGTGGTTTAGTATTAAATTTTGTACGGGATGTAACTCCTATGCCACATAATGGCTGTAGACCTCCTAAAAAAAGACGTGTGTAGGAATAAAAATAAAGACTAAATAGATTTCAAGAGAAATAAATGATTTAATGAGTTGATCAAAGAAAAAAAGAATATTACTATGGTTCGAGAGAAAGTAAAAGTATCTACTCGGACACTACAGTGGAAGTGTGTTGAATCAAGAATAGATAGTAAACGTCTTTATTATGGACGCTTTATTCTATCTCCACTTATGAAAGGCCAGGCCGACACAATAGGCATTGCGATGCGAAGGGCTTTGCTTGGAGAAATAAAAGGAACATGTATTACACGCGCAAAATCTGAGAAAGTACCACATGAATATTCTAGCATAGCGGGTATTCAAGAATCGGTACATGAAATTTTAATGAATTTGAAAGAAATTGTATTGAGAAGTAATCTGTATGGAACTCGCAAGGCATTTATTTGTGTCAAAGGTCCCGGATATGTAACTTCTCAAGACATCATCTTACCACCCTCTGTGG